CCCTCTTCAAATTCTACTAACTCACCTGCCATTACTTCATCAAGACCATGAATACGAGCAATACCATCACCCACTTGAAGTACGGTGCCAGTATTCACGATCTTGACTTCTCTATTATATTGTTCAATACGTTCACGGATAATATTACTAATTTCGTCGGCTCGAATAGTTACCATTAGTGTCTCTTAATTCTTTTTCGGAAGCAGAGGAAAAAAATAATACCTGAACTCTAAACTAAAGTAGAAGAAGGGCTAATTAGTTATTTATTCCATGACCCCTAGGATACCAATATTAGCACTGATGGTGCGAAAATGTAATTCACTATTCAAACAATTATTCAAAGTTCCTAGAGCCCCTTCTAAGGCTTGTTGAAAAACTCGTTGTCGGACCTGATTAATAGCTCTTTGTTGTTCAAAACGAAGGGTTTCATTTTTGTAATTTTCTAATCGTTCCAAACTATCAAAAGTAGCATTAATCAAATTTGCTTTCTCTCGTTCTATCTCAGAATATCCATTCACTCGATACTCATCCGCTTCTGTTTCCACTTTACGTAAGCGGGCTCGAGCTTTTTCGAGCTGCTCAATGGCACTTCTACGTAATTCTTCTGAATTTCGAATAGTACTCAAAATCCTCTGTTTTCGATTATCTAATAAATCATTTAATGAAAGTAGATTTTCTTACTATAAATTTCATAACTTACATAATCCCCTCCCGAACCAAACATGAATCTTTCGATTCATTTGGCTCTCACGCTCAATTATTTCATTTATGGGCATTTCCATATTTTTTAATGTAATGAACCTGTTCTCTCTTTTCTGTTTGTATTTTTAAAGATATCGAAATTGATACATACAAGATCAGAATATTTAGAGGACTCTTCTGACCAGACAAAAAATCTGTAATTGTCAGTAAAGTTGTTTCTTTATTTTTATTTGTTTTAATATTTTTTTATTTATGAATTATCAAATTATTCCAATCCAAAAATTCTTATTTTATACATAGGTTGTCCGTTCAGCATTGTATAAAAAAAGGCAAAGTGTCCTCCTTTTGTAGGAAATGGTTCAAATCGTTTTATCCATATGAGTGTTCTATATCGGATAAATTACCAACTATTCAATGAATTTTGATTGCATTTTTAAACCATTTTGGTACTAACAAACATAGTGGTAGAAAGAGTACCGTGTTGTGCCTGGACTTCAAACAGTTTAGCTTTAACCATGTTCATGGTCCCAGATTATTGGTTGATAGAGAATCAAAGTGAATTTACCAATAAATCACGAAATGCTATAGTTCCTACATATGATTTATTCATTTATTCATAAGTAATTCGTTGGGATCTGCACCTTTCTTTGCTATTTATATATACTATTTTTATAAGTTATACCATTTAAAATAAATAATATATAAAATAAAAAACAAAGTGCAGCTGGTTGGACCCAACCTATTCTTGAAATACACAACTCGCACACACTCCCTTTCCAAAAAAAATCAACACACCAAGCACCACGCTTAGATTTATTGGATTTGTTGCTAAAATATCGGTATTCAACCCAAAACTCCCGGCGGATGGCCAATGGCCCAAGGAAACGAAAGAATCGGTTACATTTTTCATATGTTCTCCTCTTATAGATAGGACTAACAAAAAATAGAGTTCTTTTTGTATCACTTCGACCTCTTTTTTTGATTGACTTCTTATTTCTTTTATTATTTTATTTAAGTTTCGACCAATCAAATCAATAAGTATAAGTATCTTATTGGGTTAGGTCACGGGTCTTACGTCAATTGTCAAATACCTTATTTGTATTTGTTGTAATCTTTGCTAAAAGAAAAAAGGATTTCCTTGAATTGTTTGTACTAAGAACGGGAAGGAAGAAAGCGAGCGGATCCGCTAATTCCTCATCCTCAAATCAATCCTTCCCGAGGGTCTTGTTTCAACGAATAAGTAATTGTAAGAGTGAAGTGTTGATGTAATTCGAAGAATCAAAGGACAAGTCTAAGTTAATAAAATAAGAAAAAAAGTACGTTACGTACTTTTTTTCTTATTTATAGTATTAAACAAAAGGATTCGCAAATAAAAGTGCTAATGCCACGACCAATCCGTAAATTGTTAAAGCTTCCATAAAAGCCAGACTAAGTAATAAAGTACCTCGTATTTTACCTTCTGCTTCTGGCTGTCTCGCAATACCTTCTACAGCTTGTCCTGCAGCGGTACCTTGACCAACTCCAGGTCCAATAGAAGCAAGCCCTACGGCTAATCCAGCAGCAATAACGGAAGCGGCAGAAATCAGTGGATTCATAGTAAGCTAAGTTCCTCGCACAAAAAAAGGAAATGGTTAATGATACAATCAACCAATGAATTATTACTTATTTTTTTATCACTAAATAAAAAGGATCTGGTCGAAGTAACTAAAACCCCAAGAAATCATAATGTTACTGAATAATCAGTCACTCTTTTTATATCTCGTTTTTAGTTACTATCCGTGATGGAGTTTTTTTGTAAATCCATATGGATATGGTTCTAGTTATTGCATTTCTTTCGAACCCTTTTCTCATTCAATTCTTCGTTCTTTACTATTATATATCCTTGAATCGATCTGTTTATTCATTCAATGTATAATCACAGACAGAAGAAAAGAAAAGGACTTCCATATTGGAATCTAAATGTGGTCAGCTAAGAAATAATATAGGTATAGTCGCTATATATAACTAGTGAATATCTAATATCACATATACATTTCTTTCTTCCATACCGTAAACTATCCATATTTCATATTGCATTGAATCCGATTTGAGAATCACTTTTCGAAAGAATTGGATATTGAATAAGGTATTAATATGCTTAGTTTAACCTACCTAATCCATTCTTTTTTTAGTAGCACTGGATAAGATAAAAATTCTTATTCCAATTCGAAACTGTAATATTGAAATTGACTGAACGAATAACAAATAGAAATAGAATATCAATTGGGCAGGTAACAATAAATGAAAAAAAAATCTTAGGAAAAAGGTATAAAAGGCCCTTTTCCTAAGATTTTTTTTACAATGAAATAGAATATCGTATATTTTTCCTGCTACGATTCTAGATCATATATACACCCATATTTACATCTATTATGTTTATATTCGCCAACCAAGTCGATTCTAATTGTATTAAACTATGCATAAATTAGGATAAGCTTAACAAAATCAAAAAACTATTTCGAAAACTAATCAATGATGACCCTCCATGGATTCACCTATATAAGCCGCGGCTAAAGTTGCAAAAATAAGAGCTTGAATACCGCTTGTAAATAATCCAAGAAACATGACAGGTATAGGAACTACCAAAGGTACTAAAGAAACAAGAACAACAACTACTAATTCATCAGCTAATATATTTCCAAAAAGTCGAAAACTAAGTGATAAAGGTTTTGTGAAATCTTCTAAAATGTTAATTGGTAAAAGTATTGGAGTTGGTTGAATGTATTTCCCAAAATAACTCAATCCTTTTTTGCTAAGACCCGCATAGAAATATGCCACTGACGTGAGTAAAGCTAAAGCAACAGTAGTATTTATATCATTCGTTGGCGCAGCTAACTCCCCGTGGGGTAACTCTATGATTTTCCAAGGTAAAAGAGCGCCTGACCAGTTAGAAACAAAAATAAATAGGAACATAGTTCCAATAAAGGGAACCCAAGGACCATAATCTTCTCCAATCTGGGTTTTGCTCAAGTCCCGAATGAATTCAAGGACATATTCGAAAAAATTTTGACCATCAGTCGGAATGGTTTGTGGATTCCGAACAGCTATGGTGACCGAACCCAATAAGATAGCAATTACGACCCACGAAGTGATAAGTACTTGGGCATGTACTTGTAAACCTCCTATTTGCCAATATAAATGTTGGCCTACTTCTACACCCGATATATCGTAGAATCCCTTAAGTGTGTTAATGGAACATGGTATAACATTCATATTGTCCTCTGATATAAATCGAACTTAAAAAAGGAATTATTTTGATTCAACCGTCTCATCTATTTCTCAACTTGCCTATTTTAATAATACATGGTATATTTAGGATATCGAATAATGACATAATATACCCAGTATTTATTATTCATTCCTATATTTCTATAAAGGAATAATAACCAATCCAATAAATCTATGAAGTTCCCAAAGTAATTTACTTACCTTTATTATTAATCATAATGAACGATTTCTTATATAGCTAGAACGACCCTCACAAATTGCGGATACTAATTTGTTAAGAATCAATCGGATTGAAGCTATAGCGTCATCGTTGGCTGGAATCGAAATATCTGCAAGATCGGGGTCACAATTTGTATCGATTAAACAAATCGTCGGAATCCCCAAAATAATACATTCTCGAAGAGCCGTATATTCTTCTTGCTGATCAATGATGATTACAATATCAGGTAACTCCGTCATATATTTGATCCCGCCCAGATATGTTTGCAAGGTAGATAATTGTCTTTTCAACATTGCTGCATCTCTTTTTGGGAGACGGTTGAGTTTCCCCATCTTTTGTTCTGCTCTTAAGTCCCTGAACTTCTGAAGTCTCGTTTCTGTAGTGGACCAATTCGTTAACATACCACCGAGCCATTTTTTATTAACATAATGACACCGAGCCCTTCTTGCAGCTGCTGCTACTAAGTCAGCTGCTTTATTTTTGGTACCTACGATTAAAAAGTGTTTTCCTCTACTTGCTGCATTAAAAACTAAATCACAGGCTTCTGATAAAAAACGAGCGGTTCTAGTGAGATTTAGAATATGAATACCCTTACGCTTTGCGGAAATATAAGGTGCCATTCTAGGATTCCATTTTCTAGTACCATGACCAAAATGAACTCCTGCTTCCATCATCTCTTCCAAATTGATGTTCCAATATCTTCTTGTCATTTTTCCCCACACTTCCTCTTTGTTTTTTACTTTTTTTAAGAAAAAACAAAGAGACGAGGTAGTCTGAAATAAATAAATGTTCCGACGGAACCTTCTACCGAGGATTGACCGTTTATATACGACCTAAACCGTTAATTGTTCTTTTTAATTCGTTAGAATCTTTATTACCAAAGAACACAAAATTGGACCAAATCAAATAAAAAAAAAATAATAATGGAATTCCAATCAAATAATTGGAATTCCAACTCAAAGAATGAATCTTATCTTAGGAATCATGAAATTGTGTAAATAATTGGTCTGATGTATCGTGGAAATTATTTTGGACACAAGAACAAACTAATTCTCTATGATGGAACAAAATATCTCTCGTCTTTCCCTTGAACAGATTCCTCTTTTTGATTTCCAAATGAATGTTCTTTTGTTGCTTTGAACGGTGCACTAATTTTTTGAATCCGGTACCTACAGGTATAATCCCCCCCAGAACAACATTCTCTTTCAGACCTTTCAACCAATCAATACGACCTCGTAGAGCAGCTTTTGCTAAAACTCGAGCAGTTTCTTGAAAACTAGCTTCGGATATAAAACTTTGAGTATTCAGGGATGCCCTAGTTATTCCTAATAGGATTGCCCGATAACAGATTGTTTCATCCAGAGCGCGTCCTGCTCGTTCCGCTCGCAACAATCCGATTAGTTCTCCGGGTAAAAAAACATTAGACATTCCATCTTCTGAAACCAACACTTTTGATGTTACTTGACGTACAATAATCTCTATATGTCTATTATGGATCTGTACCCCCTGGGATCGATAAACTTCTTGGATCTTATTAACCAAAGAGATACGACTTTGGGCTATGGTTAGCTCAGCACCAATCAAGAATCCCCAGGGGATTCCAAGAATTTTTGGTATACGCTCATTCCAACCTTTAACCCTCTTTTCGAGGTTCATAGATATTGAATCAATCGAACGCACTTCTAAGACTTGTTCCACTTTTGGAAGACCCTGCGTTATGTCACCGGATCTAGATTTTTCATATATAAATGTAACTAATGTATCTCCTTCGCAAAGGGTTTCCCCATAATGACCATGAACTGTTGTTCCTGGAGTGGCCAAATAAGGTTTAGCTGATCTTATTACTAAAGAGTCAACATGAACGATTAGAACTTGACCAGATTTTATGTGTGGTCCGTATTTGAATAAACATACATTTTCACAAAGAAACTGTCCAAGGATAATTATTGGGAAGGGTTCCTCACAATAATTGTGATGTAGAAAGTGCCAATTCAAATTGAATGGATTCCAAATGATGTTACTACACGGATCGGGATTATAAACCCTCCTATTTTCATCCATTAAACAATATTTAAGTACTTGGAAAGTTTGTTTAAAATTGTAAAGTAGTAAATATTTCTTTAACAATATCTGATTATGAGTTATTAAGTGGTAAGATGAATAAAAATTCAGGATTTTAGGTACAGTAAGACCTAAAGGGCCCAACGAATTTCGAATTGGAATTGTGGGATCCTTTTTAATTGATTCTTTTGTCACATTATTATATTTCGAACCGTTGAATGGGCCAATTCGAAAACAGTTGGATGATGACAAAATTCTCAAAAATTGGCATTCCTTATTTCGATTCAACAACGTACCAATACCAGGAGTTACCTTATGTTGGATAAGTGGCTGAATCTTCGCCTTGGAATAAAAAGGGTTGATATTGGTACAACCTAATCCATTATGGCAAATAAACCCCGAACCCACGGTATCATTCCTTTTTACAATATACGAAATAGGAGACTGGACTAATTCAATTCTTATGAAATCACGAATCAGACCGTTTGTCCTTATTTCAACAAAGGAAGCATGAACCTCTTCTATAGAACCGTTTTTCTCTTGGTCCCAATTCAATACTAAACAAGTCCGAACTAATTGAATACTTGTGTGATAAATTCCTCGAATTGGCTTGCCATTTCCATAAAGTATATAATTAACAACTCTAAGTTGGACATTATCCCTTTCCCGCAAAGGATCCTGTGGGAAAAATGTTGCTAAATTGATCCCATCAACTATTTTATATGTGACTACGGGCCGAACCAAAACAAAATATTTTTTCTTGGTAGGTGTGATCCGTTGGACATAGATCCAATTTTTCAATTTTTTAGATTCCTTAGAATCTTTTTTTCCTCTTCCTGGAGGTATTAAAATGCCGCTGTGCCTGGATATCTTATCTGTCTCTCCAGGAAAATGGATATTTCCAGAAAAAATTTTCAGTTCAATACTTTTTTTTTTTCTCTCCACTCGGACCAATCCACTTACTCGACTTCTTATATTTAAAGTGATTTGTGTATCTACTCCAATAATACTATTGTTCCGCACCATTATGATTGAGGATCCGGGTAAGATATGCACTTCTTCGGGAATGAAAAAAAATTGATCTACTTTCATTTGGTATTTCGGATTAAATTCTTTTGTTCCTCGATACTCAATCAAATCCTCTTTTTTGACGACGGAATCTACTTCTAAGGTACCATATTTAATGATTCCTGAACTGCTTCTTCTGTATCGGGGATCGTCGAAATACGCAAGAATACTGTTTCTACGTAAAATACCATTTATGGGTATTTCCATCGAAATACCAAAACACGGTATTAATTCTTTATCTCGCTCTTGATCATAATATTGTAATGGAATTATGAATCTATTTCTTCGCCTCTTCGCCAATAAATCAGAATTCTCTTGGAAAATAGAAGGATATATGAAATTCCAATAACCGTTGGGTATAATTCGATCAGATCTTGAACCCCCACCCATCTTTTTACCAAAGTGGCCCGAACTCAACAATTTATGCTTGACCCGATCATTAGTCATTGAGGGGTAAGAGATATATTTTTCTTCGCTAGAAAAAAACGGAACATTCATTTGATCTTGATCTTTGTGGAGCGAAAAAGACACTATACTGGATCTGCACGTACTCACTGCTAATATCCATAAATGACTTGTTTTTGGTAATAAATGAACATTGCCATATGTATATTCAGGTGCATGATAGACATTGGTACTCCAGTGCATTTCTCCTCCCGATTCAGAATAAATATGTTTTCGGACCCTTTCTTTAAAATTCAAAGTGGATGCTCCGGCGCGAATCTCAGCAATCACTTGTTCTGATTCTACATATTGATCATTTTGAACTAAAATCAAACTTTTTGGTGGAATATTCACATTATGTAGAATATCCTGACTTTCAATGGTTACATACAGGTCTATAGAACATAGAAAAGCGGGATGTCCGTGACGAGTACGTGTGGGATGAACCAAATCCTCATTGAATTTTATTTTTCCATTATAAGGAGCTCGTACATGTTCAGCAGTACCGCCCGTAAATACTCCGCCGGTATGAAAAGTTCTTAATGTTAATTGAGTCCCCGGTTCTCCAATTGATTGACCTGCAATAATACCTACAGCTTCCCCCAATTCGACTAAGTCGCCGTGGGTGGGACTCCGTCCATAACATAATTGGCAGATCCAAGATGTACTTCTGCAAGTAAAAGGGGTTCGAATATATATTGGTTCTGCTCGAAAAGTTATGAATCGATTTACAAGTCCAATCCCAATATCTTGATTTCGAGCGGCAATGCATCGTGGGCCCATATATATATCGTCTGCTAATACACGACCCATTAATGTTTGGATAAAAATTCTTTCGGTCATCCCATTTTGAGGACTCACGGAAATACCTCGGATAGTACCACAATCCGTTCTACGTACAATAATGTGTTGAACTACCTCAACAAGTCTACGCGTGAGGTATCCGGCATCTGATGTTCGTACAGCAGTATCTACAACCCCTTTACGGGCTCCGTAACAGGAAATTATATATTCCGTTAAAGAAAGCCCCTCGCGTAAGTTACTTTGAATGGGTAAATCAATCATTTGTCCTTGTGGGTCCGACATCAATCCTCTCATGCCTACTAATTGGTGTACCTGAGATGCATTTCCTCTAGCTCCTGAAAAGGACATTAAATGGACTGGATTAGAGGGATTGGTCATCCGAAAATTAGGATTCATTTCTTGTCTCAAATATTCGCTTGTAGCATACCATATCTCAATGGATTGACGTAATTTTTCTACAGCGTGTACATTCCCATAATGATAATGTTTTTCCAAAACCAAACTTTGTTGTTCAGCATCTTGGACTAACCATCCCTTAGAAGGTATTGTTAAAAGATCATCAATTCCTAATGAAATAGATGTAGCAGTGGCTTGTTGGAAACCTAGAGTTTTCACTTGATCCAGGATGTGTGATGTATATGCCATTCCAAAGTGATCTATTAATCTGCTAATAAGTCGTTTCATGGCAGCTCCATCTATCACTTTATTGTGAAAGACCAAATTGGCCCGTTCTGCCATAAGTAATACCTCCGTATTCTGCTGAGTAGGATTCGACAATGGGTCTGAGTCAGTGATTCGAAAACTTCCTTTCCTCAATCTTGATTCACGTAGAAATTTCCAGAATTATGATACCAGTTCAATCGGAGAGACAAAAGCTTTCACGGATATCGCGTAATTATTTAGTTGAGCTGGCATATGAGTAGGCCCGACAAAACCCCTGTATAGCTTCTTCTATTTCTCGATAAAAAGAAATATGACCAACAGTGGTTCGAATATATATACAACGGATTTCTTTTTTTATGTTTCTTACTATTAGATAGTTCCCATAAATCTCATGATAGGTACCCAAAGATTCATATTGAACTTCGATGGGAACTTCTCTTGAGCCAATGACACGTTGATCTAATCGCCATCGGAGCCACAAAGGACTATCTAAATTGATTCGTTTTCGACGATAAGCCCCAAGTGCATCATAGGAACTCGAAAAATAGAGTTCTTTTTCTTTCGTATACTTATGGTTATTATTGTCAACTGTTTCATTTTGATAGTTTCTGTAATTATATGTATTATACCTATTTGCACAAATACCTCGACGGTTCCCGATCGTTAATACATAGAGTCCAATAAGCATATCTTGAGTTGGTACGGAAATAGGATCCCCGATAGCTGGCGACAAGAGATTCATATGAGAAAACATAAGTAAACGAGCTTCAG